AGGGATGTATAAAAGCCCTTTTCTTGTGTCGAAGACGAAATCCCTCTAATTATTTGTAATTATTTGGTTCCCTCAGTGATCCTTCCTTTCTAGCCTCCGCTTAGTTATCGTATGTTTAGTATCTAGTCTAGTCAAATTTGATTCTATTAGAATAGAAAAAATCCATTTTTGAACATTTCGATCTGACACAACAAAACAATAGGGATATAGTCACACCTATCAAATTTGGATTGAAAAAAGCAAAGCAGGGGTAAAGCAAAATAGTCTTCTTCACAATATACATATTAGAAATGCGGTAAAAGGAATTCCAGGCATATCTTATCTGGGGGAAAAAGGATGTAAACAAGCAAAGGGCTTTTCATACTTTTTTTTTGATCATACCTAACCCAATGGCCAGGAAGAATTTGGTTCTTTTTTACGAATTTGATAAATCCACGGATCTAGAAATTCATCTCGGACAATTGAACCTTCTCAAACTGTTTCTTTTTAAGAACCAAAAAGATTTGTGCCAAAACAATAGATGCAAAGAAGAACAAAAGGCCTTGAACACGTAATGGATCTTGAAGTACTATTTCTGCATCCCCCTGACCAAACCCACCCACATTAGGATTACTTGTTAATGGTTGATCGAGTTTAATGGATTCACTCTCTGAAACAAGAAGTTCTGGTCCTGGAGGAATAATATCAACCACTTGGCGCCCGTCCGATGCATCTGTTATGGTTATTTCGTATCCCCCTTTTTCTTTTCGTATGATTTTGCTTACTATACCCGCTGCCGTAGCATTATAAACTGTATTGTTACTTTTGCTACCGTCAGGATAAATCTGACCCCTTCCCCTGTTTCCGCCTACATATATCGGATATTTTAAGAAATGAATATCCTTATTAGTAGCAGGGTCTGGGGAAAGAATCGGAAAGGTAATTTCACTATATTTCTGACCAGGAACGGGGCCTATAACAAGAATATTTTTTTTAGTGGGGCGATAACTCTGAAAAGACAGATTGCCTATCTTTTCTTTCATCTCAGGCGAAATACGATCGGGCGGGGCTAATTCAAAGCCCTCTGGTAAAATAAGAACAGCCCCTACATTCAAAGCGCCTTTCTTACCATTAGCAAGAACTTGTTTCAGTTGCATATCATAAGGAATTCTAACAACTGCTTCAAATACAGTATCCGGAAGTACCGCTTGTGGAACCTCAATATCCACGGGCTTATTAGCTAAATGGCAATTAGCACATACAATACGCCCAGTTGCTTCCCGGGGATTTTCATAACCCTGCTGTGCAAAAATGGGATATGCGTTTGAAATGGATGCCCCGGTTATTATATATATCATGAACGATACGGAAATGGATCGAGTAATCTCTTCCTTTATCCAAAAAAAGGTATTTTTAGTTTGCATGGTCCAATCATTGATCCCGAAAATTTCTACAATAAAATTAGGTAGGTCGCTAGTCTAGTCCCCTATCCACAATTTTGCTATTTACTTTATACTGTATTTACTTTATACTGAAAATATTTTACCGAAATATAGCAGCAATTCCCCCCGATGGGTAGAAAGAGTAATGTAAGTTCGACTTTGCATGCTTATATACAAAGTAACAAACTTTATATTCTAATTGGATCAGTGAATCTTTTTTCAGTCATTCATTGAATGATAAATAACTACAAGTGACGGAGATACACGATTTAAATAACGAAAGATCCAATATTTGAAAATTGTATCTAGAATGACAGGAAAGGTGGAAACAAGACCAGATATAATTTGATCATTATGAGCAAATCCAAAATCCTTGTAGATATAACCAATCATTAGTTCCCAACCGTGGGGTGAATGGAATCCGATACATAAATCAGTTAATAAAAGAATTGAAAAAGCTTTTATTGTGTCACTTAAATTAGATAGGAATTCTTGAACCCAAGAGTTAATAATAACAAGTTCCTCATTACCTAAAATGGAATAACTACTTAGAATAAGGAAATAGATTATATTTGTCGAGAAGTGCAAAATCATATGGATACAATCTTCATTGTGCATTTTGATCAATTGGATCGTTTCTTTGTGGATTCCTATATGAAGTTTTTGTAGATGTGTTTCCGGGTATTCTTTTATCATTTCGTCCAACAGGAAGAGTTCCTCTAATTCTATGAATTGGCCTAGAATACTCTTTTCTTGAATGTCATTCAAAAAAGTTTCGGATTGCCCAGTATTCCACCAATTTGTAACCCAGGATTTCAGACTTTTATTAAATGAGAGCGAAATCCACCAGGGCAAAAATATTATAGATGCAAGATATAGAAGGGGAATGAATGCTTTCTTTTTTTTTGACATTTTATCATCTGTGAATTGTTAATGAACCCACCTCTTTCATTGACTCTATGCGATCTAATCTTTCTATCAAGCAGGAGTTCCATTATAAGATAGCGGTCCCATGAATTGATTCTCTGCTTTTTTATTTTTTATTCAGTGCTTAGTCCTTGAATCTAAAAAGGATACAGAAATCAAAAATATGATAAGAATCCACTTCGAATTCGAGTGAAAAATATATAGAATCTTATTTCCAGAGATTTCAATTGATCCAATTCGAAGCAATTGTCCTCTTTCGATAAATGCCCGAAAGAACCGCTTCAAGTAATGAATATTATTCTTATTCTATTCGGATTTCGAGACGAAAGAATCCTCATCAAAATAGCAAATATGTCAAAAAAATTTTGCAGACTATCCATACTATACTATATATAGTCCTGATAAAGTCCTGGAATAATTCAGGAAATTTTATGAAGAATATTATGATGATCAAAAAAAGACAGAAACTAAAGGGTATCGTGACATTATAAGAAAGAGGTTCAATTGTTTGGTTCTTAAAGAGCACAAAAGAAAGGATAAAAGAAAGAAAGGGTCTTTTGATTGACAAAAGAAAGTAGAAAAAATTGACAAGATATGATCTGTCTGTATATAACGTATCAATTCCAATTATTGAAAATAAAAAGAGAAAGTCTTTATTCCGAATTGATATATGAGATCAATCTATTATTTCGATTTGTTACTTCTTTTGTTACTGACTTGAGTTGCGTGGCTTTAATTGATAGACGCAATTTTTTTTGTCCACAAAAAAAAATGGTTTCGTTTTGTTTTATGTTATGACTCTTATGTATACGCCTGCTTTGGCTCGAAGAATAGGGATTGGATTCTGAAGAAAGTTCGGTTAGGTTATGCTCTAGAAAAAAGAAAATAGGGTTCTTGGCTTGAGTTTTTTCCTCCTGCCGCATTTCATTTATTCTTCAATTCATTTCTTCAATCGGTACGCGCAAGAAATAGGCCAATTCAGCGGCTTTTTGCTCAATTTCTCGCGGAGTCAAATTTTCATCAGTACGAGTCAAAGGAACGGCGCCCTGACCTCTGATTTCCATATAAAGGACACGACGAACATAAATACCTTCTTTAACTTCTATTCTGATAGATTGAATATCGTTGATAAAGAATCGTAGAAAGATACGACGGTTTTTTCCAGGGAATCCCCAACGAAAAATACACACTATTCCTTCTTTTCTATCGAATCGATCATAACCACTACCTACATTCCACAAAATTGTGCACCATAAATAGGAACTAATAAAGAGACCTGCAATCCCATAGAAAGACATCACGATTCCTTGTGGAAAAAAAACTATTTGCTGAGACGGAAATAAAGATATCAAATTTTTACCAAGATAGCTAGAAGTTCCAACCAATAAAAATCCTAATGAACCAAAAAAAAGGATAAAAGCCCAGCAGAAATTGCTTGTTTTTCTAGACCCCACTATAAATTCTATCCATATAGATTCTGATCGCCAACTCATACATATTAGATCCAGTTGCATTTTATTGGAATTGAGAGAATAACCAAAATGAATTGTACTTTATTTACTTTTTTTGTTTCCGAAGTAACTCTAATCAGCTAGCACTATTCTGATGTGAACCTTTAGGAGTAATTTATCGAATTGTTTAGATCTAAAATCATCCCCTTTCTAGGATCCCCTATAAAGATCTACATACCTATAGATACATGGACTTTAATTTCATACATCTGCTCCGAGCCCGATCCATAGCTATAATTCATTTACCCATGTGTTTACGCATACGCATGCATAAGAGCTTTTTTATTTCTATTCGGAGAAGCCACTTGTTATACAATATTCTACTAAATAGATATCCATGGTATCTAAGTCTTGAAAAAATAGATCAGATTTTGTCTTGGACCCATCGCATCTAAAAAATCTTAGTTCTTTGAACATAAAAAGATAAAGAAGCCATTGCAATTGCCGGAAATACTAGGCCCACTAAAGGCACAAAAATAGAGGGTAAGCTGTTGAGAGTTGTCATAGAATGGGTACCTCAATTTAATATTTGTACCTGTTATTGTTATATTCTTACTTATAAAGATATCTTATAATAATTAACAATTATATTAGAATTCGTATATTATACTACTATAACTAATTAATAAGTAATAAACTAATTAATTATTTATAGTAGTAATAAACTAATTAATTATTTTTATTTTATTTTATTTATAGTAGTATATATCTAATAATATATCTAATAAAATAAGTACAAGGACTGTAGAACTAAATAAATGAACTTGCCGATCGAAATATATATGTATGATAATCCACTTTCGTTATTATTCTGAATTTTTTTGATTTATTATTTTATTCTTCTTCTATTGTGTGTTCGTGTCTTATAATTTGAAATAAAAAAAGAGTTTAGTACAAATTTTCGAAAGATTCGATTCGTTAGCATCCGATCCCGATCCAAGAAGGGAAGGGGGATTTTTAGTAAAAATAGAATTCTCGCGAGATATCGAAAGATGCAAAACTCTCTATCTATATTTTTCTATATTTGAATTCTATATACATACGCAAGAGAGGAAGATGCAATTCCTTTTATTTGTCTCGCCGAATTCTAATTTCATTTCACAGAAGGAAGAATTCCCTTTTTATCTTGTTACTAAACTAAAAGGTTACTCATTAGTAATCAGTAATATCGGTAATAATAATAATGATTCACATAATTCTTTCTACAATTCAATTTTATGTCACAAAGGAAAAAAACCCCATTAGTCAGACTTTGATTCTGATAAACTAACTACAACTACCTTTTCACTACAAATAAATAATTTAACTTATAACTTTAACTTAAGGCTCTACTTGATTGAATTCGGAGTCAAAGGAAAAAAACCGTGGAGATGAAATAACTCACTCAGAACACCTTTTAAAAGATTGCGTGGTATGATTGGATCAAATAAGCCCTTTTGGAATAAATATTCAGCCGCCTGTGAACCCTCAGGTACTGTTTTATTCAATGTTTGTTCAATTACTCTTTTACCCGCAAATGCAATATAGGCATTGGGTTCGGCAATAATTATATCCCCCAACATACCAAAACTAGCGGTTACTCCACCAGTAGTAGGAGATGTAAGAATAGATACATAGAATAACTTTTTATTTGATTGATAATCATATAAAGCGGAAGATATTTTAGCCATTTGCATCAAGCTTAAACTTCCTTCTTGCATACGTGCTCCTCCGGAAGCACACACTAGAATAAGAGGTAAAAATTGATTTGTAGCATACTCGATCAAACGTGTGATTTTCTCGCCTACTACAGATCCCATACTACCTCCCATAAACTGAAAATCCATAACTCCGATTGCTATAGGAATACCGTTTAGTTGACCTGTACCTGTTTGAACAGCATCAGTTAATCCTGTCTTTCTTTGATAAGAATCAATACGATCTTTATAAGATTCCTCTTCAGAATGAAATTCAATGGGATCCAGAGAGATCATGTCTTCATCCATAGGATCCCAAGTGCCCGGATCAATCGAAAGTTCGATTCTATCTGAACTACTCATTTTCAAATGATAGCCACATTGTTCACAAATATTCATTTTTGACTTCAAAAATTTCTTATAATTTAATCCATAGCAATTTTCGCATTGAACCCATAAATGCCTGTATTTTTTAGTTACATTGAAATCATTAGATTTTTCTTTTATAGTTAAATCATTACCATTCGCACTAGTTCTTGTATTGGAATTCTCGCCTTTACTATTACTTCTGCTTTCACCACAAATGTAATTATAAATGGAACTATCATTGTAATTGTCACTCCCACTTAAAATGTAACTATCAATACATATTTGAGAACGAAGATAAGAGTCAATGCAACTATTAATGTGATTATTCCAACTAGAGTTAATATCGTACAAATAAGGGCCATAGCGGGGACCCTCGCTTTTAGATCCATTATTCGTATAACTAGAATTACGATGACTAGAAAAAGAACTTTCTAGTTCACTCAAAAAAGAATGATCATTGTCAATCTCAAAAATTTGATTTTCAATATCAAAATATATGGAATAACTATTCCGATTACTATCCCTAATTAAAAAAGTTTCATCAGAAATGAAATTCCGAATGTCTTTGCCGGCGACTAAATGATCAACAGTACTGTAATAATTAGAATTGTTACTCCAATCATGAATGTTTTTATCTCTATCATTTAGAACCGGGTCTTCGCTTATACTAGGATTTTCAATAGGACCAAGGCTATCCATTGATCTACTTAGTCCGCATCTGTATTCTAATTCCCCCTTAGCCAATATTGAATTGAACCAAAATTTTTCCATAGAGCTTTCTTGCCTCTATTTACATGAAAGTACCATAGATGAATAGTCATTCAATGAAAAATCAATTGAATATTTGATTTCCTATCAGAATAAGCCTATAGGCGCAATCACTAGGATTATTAACTAATAAAATAATGAGTGAATATTGAAAGAAATGATTCTCCTTTGTGTTTGTGAGAACTCGGAGTTTCAGTTCAGTCTATCTGATGGAACCTTTTTCCATTTTCAATTCTAAATTCTAAATAGAAATAGTGGTTTCCCCATGGTGTGTAAAATTCGCATTGAAAAAAGATATTTCTCCCCTATGGAATAACCTTTTTCGTAAAATCTCGTCGACTACTCCAATAAGTTTCTATTCCAACACGGAGCGAAAAGGACAACATAGAGGATGGGTAGAAAAAGTTGTACTACTTGGCTCAATCCATGATCCGAAACTGTGGGATATAGGATAGAAAAGAATACACCAATCCTAAGAATCCATACATAGGATTAATTGTGGACCCAACACAACAATAGAAAGAGTTGTGTTTAGTCTTTTCTTTTTGTATTTAAGATCGAGATCTTAAATATCTACTCGACATTAAATTAAAGTATATATCTACATAAATAAATATGTATCTATCCAAAATATAGACAATAGGATAGGATTAGGATCGGCTCAATCCTTTTATAAAAGATTGGGCCGAGTTGAATTACAATTCAACTAATAAAACGAATGGTAATCAATGGATTACAAAGTATCCACTGCTTGGAATTCAAATTTGATCTCTTTCCATACTTCACAAGCAGCAGCTAGTTCAGGACTCCATTTGCTAGCCTCACGGA